TGATTCGAAATAACATAATAACATAAAGGGAATCACGCTCTGTAGGATTTGAACCTACGACATCGGGTTTTGGAGACCCGCGTTCTACCGAACTGAACTAAGAGCGCTTTTTTATGACAGGAGATACGATTGTAAAGAAAAGGATTTTCTCATTTTTGTACCCCCAATGCGTCTTGTATACATTGGTATGCAAAAATGAAAGATTATGTCCAATTTTATTTAATTGATCTCACTCAGATCCCAGTCAATTAATCCCTTGTTACCGTCCATAGGAGAAGTAATAGGTAGGGATGACAGGATTTGAACCCGTGACATTTTGTACCCAAAACAAACGCGCTACCAAGCTGCGCTACATCCCTTTTCCAAAATTTTTGTACAGTGTCATTGTACAAAATCCATGTCTTGTTTTCCACATCGTTATTTTTTCCTCGATTCATATACAATTTTCTTGTCATTTCTTCTTTTTGGTTTCATATAATAAAAGAATTATATACATCTGAAACCTAACGTATAAAAAAGATGACTATTTTGCTTAGGAAGAAGAGGGTCTCTTTTTCTTTTTTAGGGACAGGGGTAGGAAAATCTTATCTACTGTTCATTGTACATATCCATTTTTGTTAGGAATTCCGTACAAAAAAATACAAATGATCTTGAACTACAGCATCTGACCATATATGTATTACAATAAAGAAGGAGGATTTTCAATGCGAGATATAAAAACATATCTTTCCACAGCGCCTGTGCTAACTACTCTATGGTTTGGGTCTTTAGCGGGTCTATTGATAGAAATTAATCGTTTATTCCCAGATGCTTTGTCATTCCCTTTTTTCTAGTTATTAATATAATATTAATATAATATGCGAAAAAAATGAAGAAAATTTGAGATACAATTCTACGTGACGTGACTAAAACTTAGTCCCCCCCTTTTTCAGTTCTTTAGGATAGGAAGGAAAGAGAAAGAAAAAGTATATTGAACCTCAGCAAAAATCCGGTGGATCTAAGATCCCATTTTGGAGAACAGAAATAGAAAGGGGGTCCAGTCTAAGGTAAAAAAAAGCTCCACGAAATCATAGCATAAAAAAAAGATACTTAAATGAAATACTGGGATTAGGATAGGAATAATTGATAGTTAGAAAAAAATTGTATTACTTACATTATTACTATATATATAATAATATTCTATTAATATTAATTAGAATTACAACAAAATATTTAGAAATGGAATTTCTAATTAGTAACTTCTATTGATATTGATTTTTTTTCTTTTTTGTTCTTTTCGTCTTCTTAGGTTCGGGTCGAAAACAGAAGAGTTAAGTTGATCAAACAAAAATGCAAAGGGGGTTCATGGCTAAGGGTAAAGATATCCGAGTTAGAGTTATTTTGGAATGTACCAGTTGTGTCCAAAATGGTGTCAATAAAGAATCGCCAGGCATTTCTAGATATATTACTCAAAAGAATCGGCACAATACACCCAGTCGATTAGACTTGAGAAAATTTTGTCGATATTGTCACAAGCATACGATTCATGGGGAAATAAAGAAATAAATCGAACGTGTGTTTGATCTTTCAAAGGGGCAGGAAAAGGAAGAACTTAACATATCTTAACATAAACATATATATATAATATAATAATAATATACAAATAATATACAAATAAAAATATAGAATATACAAAAAAACCTATTTCGATCGGATCTGAAATGAATAAAGAAATAGAATTTTAGAGATAAGGAATAAACCATGGATAAATCCAAGCAACCTTTTCGTAAATCCAAGCGATCCTTTCGTAGGCGTTTTCCCCCAATTGAATCGGGGGATCGAATTGATTATAGAAACATGAGTTTAATTAGTCGATTTATTAGTGAACAAGGAAAAATATTATCTAGACGGGTGAATAGATTGACCTTGAAACAACAACGATTAATTACTATTGCTATAAAACAAGCTCGTATTTTATCTTTGTTACCTTTTCTTAATAATGAAAAACAGTTTGAGAGAGCCGAGTCAATCCCTAGAACTACCGGTCCTAGAACCAGAAATAAATAGATATACTCTTCCATTGATTCAAAACTTCAATCGGAATTCAAGCTCAGATTGATGTTTTGTTCGAAAAGCCTCAAATCCAGATTTTATTGTTGTGTTATAAGAAACAACAAATAGGGAAAGAATAAATCTTTTTTTTTTTTGAAAGATGTTCGTTCATTTCTACTACTTATCTTATCTTAATTTTTTTTATTCTATCTTCCCGGAGTACATTCTCCGGGGAATGCAATTCTGTTTCAATCATTCCTATATATGACTTTAGAATGTCTTTTATTTCATAATTTTATTGGAAATCGTGTAAAGACAATTCTTATTTGATATAGCTATTTGCGCAAGTATTTTACGATTAAGAAGTAATTGCTTCTTGTACAGATTGTGTATTAATTTACTATAACTATAGAATACCCCTTTCTCACGAGCCGCTGCATTTATCCGAGCGATCCACAAACGACGAAAGTCCCTCTTTTGCCTGCCCCTATCTCGATGAGAGGAAACCAAAGCTCTCATTTTCTGTTGAGTAATGGTTCGAGTAAGTCTTGAATGCGCCCCTATAAAGGTTGATGCAAATAAACTAATTTTTGTTCGACGTCTCCGAGCTATATATCCTCGTCTAACTCTGGTCATTGAATCAAATTACACTTTAATGAATGAATAACTAATTGATTTCTCTTCTTTCAGTCATCCTTTTATTCCCCGGTTGATTAATAACAAAACGGATTATTCCGATATATAAAATAGAAATTCCAATGGCTTTTGCTACTATGACCTTCCCAACCACGATTTTTAATCCTTTCAGGTAAAATACCTAGAAATAAGAAATTCTAACGATATTAAAAAAATAAAAGCAAAAAATAGTGGGTTCCGTCGTTTCTATGGTTATTTCATAAACGGCGAGGTCCTCTCTATACACCGGAGCCTCTTCTTTCATTTAATCAAATGTTATTGTAAACTTGTATAGTTCACTCTCTTTGGCTCTACCAATCAATTATACAGTAATAGATCTTTTCACAAAAAAAGCTATCCATACAGTGACGGCATTTAATTATGAAAGTTGGCTAGGTAGCTGACCTTGTTAGTCCGTTCTTTCAAGAAAGGGAACATAACCTTTTTGCTTCTTGTAGTACTATTTCCTCCGCTTAATGGATAACTATTTGCTACCAATGGGGAATTGCTTTTCATCTCAAATTGAGGTGATTGGATTTGCACCAATGGAAACCATAAATTTCATACACAAAAAATATAGGTATATGATAGATCCTCATTTTTAGATAGTAAAAATGGCTTTTTCCACTCTATCTATCCTATTGGTGATTGGTACTGGAAAAATGGTTTCGTTTGTTCGAACTCATGATCTAAACGAGTCGCACATACACCCTAGTACATGTTCCCCGACGCTGAGGACATCCTCGAAGTGCGGGGGATTTCGCGATTTTTCTTATTGGCTGTCTTGTGTTTCTAATAAGTTGTTTAATTGTCGGCATATCATACATATATATAATAAAATAGGTTGGTTTAGATCGATCTTAACCTGATGGTTGATGATTATGAATTATTTCCATTCAATATCAAATCACGAAAAATTCGAATTCTGATTTGAAACGGAATCATGTATTTACACGAAATCTCCAGTATTTTCATTTTCGACCGCTACAAGATCAACAATACCATGAGCTTGGGCTTCTGTTGCTGACATAAAAACATCCCTTTCCATGTCTTCGGATATAACCCATAAAGGGTTGCCCGTTCTTTGTACATAAACCTTTGTGAGGGTTTCGCGAAGTTTCAGTAGTTCTTCCGCTTCCAGGATAAATTCCCCTGCTTGCGCCTCATAAAAAGAACTAGCAGGTTGGTGAATCATGACCCTGATAATATTGATATAACATCATGCATGAACGGTTCTTCTATCTTGCAGGATTGGGCTAAAGTAAGGGATAAAAAAACAAGAAGAAAAAAAAAACAAATAGAATGGAACAGCCGTACAGGCATCTTTTGTACATTGCATACGGCTCTGCAATGGCATTTCTTCCTCCCTTCTCTTCAATTTCTATTCTATCGAAGAAAAAAATGGAATCCATCCGATCCAGATCGTTGAATGATCCATTTACCACCCTTCCTTTCGTATTGTAGGAGTCAAAAAATACTATGATGGTTCTGTTGCTTTCTATATTTATCTCGTCTGTGATTTAGCAATCCCAAAGTTTCTTTTTTTTTTCATTTTCGTACTCTTTCTTTCGTAACGTAAATATCATAAAGAGACTTCTGGTGTGGAAGAAAAATGGTTTGTGACGCTGAAATGTACTCCTGACACATAAGATCAAATCGGAATAACCTTTGTTTCATACTACTATCTCGATACAAAATCTCATGTTAGGAAAAACAATACTAGTTTGTTCATATCGAACTCGAAGTGCCATGCTATTATTACCTATTTTTCATATTATTCACATTCGATATGGCGAAGGCATAGTCTTCTTCTTTTTTTTTCAAATAAAAACTCATTGGCGCCAAGCGTGAGGGAATGCTAGACGTTTGGTAATTTCTCCTCCGACCAGAATGAAAGATCCCATTGAAGCGGCTAATCCCATGCAAATTGTATGCACATCGGACGAAACAAATTGCATAGTATCATAAATGGCTATTCCTGGTATTACCCATCCGCCGGGGGAGTTTATAAACAAATAAAGATCCCTAGTATCATCTTCTATACTGAGATATACCATGAGACCAACAAGTTGATTTGAGATCTCACTATCAACTTCTTGGCCTAAAAAAAGTAATCTTTCTCGATAAAGTCGGTTGATTAGGACAAAATTGTATCCCTTTTGAACCGTACGCGCATCTTTGGATGCATACGGTTCAAAAAAATTGTGAAAAAAGAATCAATGTGTCGATTCCAATCCTATCTCTTTTTTTTGTAACAGATTTCCTTTTTTCTAATGAAAATAAAGGGGTTTTTT